GGTATGCCTTATATACTGCTTTTGGGCAACCCTCTCAACAACTAAGAGATCCATTCGAGGAACACGGGGACTAGTTGAAGTAATGAGCCTCTCAATCTTGGGAGGCTCATTACTTCAATTAAGATAATGAAAAATCATTTCATCTTTTTAGTTGGAACTTTAGGCGGTTCTCGAAAAAAGATAGCGAAAAAAATTATTCCTAGGGTCGATACTAAGAGGAACGTATAAACTAATGCTTCCATAGATTCAATCGTGGTTTACAATTATAGCTTCCATACCTGCTTATTTAGAGCGTTCCCGGATAAAAAAAGAGCAAGAGTCAAAGCAAAGAAAAGGCGGCGATTCAAATCAAGATGTCCCCAGTACCCCTATGGTCAAATTACAAAAAGAAAATAGAGACGAAAAATCAAAGATCAATGTTGTATCAAACTACTTGTCTTCTTGTAGTTGGATCTCCAAGTTTTTGGAATGCTCCAAATTCCACTTGAGCGTCTAAATCTGGATCAATACCAGCAAAAACATCTCTGAACAAGGTTCGAGCGCCATGCCAAATGTGTCCGAAGAAGAAGAGCAGGGCAAACGAAGCATGTCCAAAAGTAAACCAACCCCTTGGACTGCTACGAAAAACACCATCAGATTTCAAAGTAGCACGATCTAATTCAAAAATTTCACCCAATTGGGCGCGTCTAGCATATTTTTTCACAGTAGCAGGATCACTATAACTGACTCCATTTAGTTCGCCACCATAGAACTCAACAGTTACACCTACTTGTTCAACACTATACTTCGATTCTGCCCTTCGAAAAGGAACATCAGCTCTAACAATTCCGTCTCCGTCTACCAAAACAACTGGAAATGTTTCAAAAAAAGTAGGCATACGACGTACAAAAAGCTCACGTCCTTCTTTATCTCTAAAGATGGGATGCCCTAACCACCCAATAGCTATTCCATCCCCGTTGTCCATTGAGCCTGCTCTGAACAATCCACCTTTTGCCGGATTATTTCCGATGTAATCATAAAAAGCTAATTTTTCAGGAATTTTAGACCAAGCTTCGGATAAACTTTGATTTTCAGCTAGCCCAGCACCAACTCTTCGATATATTTCTTGCTGGAAGTATCCTTGATCCCATTGATAACGAGTGGGACCAAATAATTCAATGGGAGTAGTTGCTGAACCATACCACATAGTTCCAGCAACAACAAAAGCTGCAAAAAAGACAGCGGCGATACTACTGGAAAGCACGGTTTCAATATTTCCCATACGTAATCCTTTGTATAGACGTTGGGGCGGACGGACACTAAGATGGAATAGGCCCGCCAATATACCCAATGTACCTGCTGCAATATGATGAGAGGCTATTCCTCCCGGAACAAAAGGATCAAAACCTTCCACACCCCACGCTGGATTTACAGATTGTACTTTTCCGGTTAGTCCATAAGGATCGGACACCCATATCCCAGGACCATACAATCCTGTTACATGAAACGCGCCAAACCCAAAACAAGCCACCCCCGAGAGAAATAAATGAATTCCAAAGATCTTGGGCAAATCCAAAGAAGGTTTTCCTGTACGTTCATCACAAAAAATTTCTAGATCCCAATACACCCAATGCCAGATAGCTGCCAAGAAGCACAAGCCAGAAAACACAATATGCGCCCCAGCCACACCTTCATAACTCCAAATACCCGGATTCGTTATAGTTCCTCCTGTAATACTCCACCCACCCCACGAATTGGTTATTCCTAAACGAGTCATGAAGGGTATAACAAACATACCTTGTCTCCACATTGGATCGAGAACGGGGTCAGAAGGATCAAAAACCGCTAATTCATATAGAGCCATCGAACCGGCCCAACCAGCAACCAAAGCTGTATGCATTATATGGACAGACAGCAAACGACCGGGATCATTCAATACGACGGTATGAACACGATACCAAGGCAAACCCATGGAATACCTCCTTATCAACGAAAGATAGACACTATGTAACTTTATTGCACTGGAAAAACTATGTTATGGACCTCCCTTTTTCAGTGGATTATCTCGGAGAAAGGATTCCACTTTTTTTTAGTATTTTAGTCATAATGGCACAATTCCGTTTCGTTTGTAGGAACAAAGAGAAGCAGATCTATTCTATACCAGATAAGTACCAATACGCAATGGGAGGTTGACTCCATTTTAGATGAGCGAATGCATACGGATTTGTTCATCATTCAAAGAACCTATTCGTAAGAATTTTACTTTTTGTCTTCCTTTTTTATTTATGTATGAGCTTATCGAATCCGCACAAATAAAGCAAATAAAATAAAACATAAAAATAAAATAGAAAAAAAAAAGAATAAAAGCCAATATTATTAAGACAATAAATTCATTGTTACGCTTTCACATCAAAGTGAAATAGAGTACTTAATCTTTTTTTCTTTCATTTAATGCCTATTGGTGTTCCAAAAGTACCTTTTCGAAATCCCGGGGAAGACGGTTCCATTTGGATTGACGTATAGTGCGACTTGTCAGAGACATTGGGTCATTATGGGATTTCCCCGTTCTCTACCCCGATCGAGATATCCTCTGTTTCGCCCAAGAAGGATTGATTAAATCATCAAAAATTTAGAGCGTGAAGTGCAATGAAGTGGAATTATATCTATGCTTTGGAGGTATTCAGATTAATATTATCAATTAGAATAATTTATGGTTAGCTTGTTTGGACCAATAAAATGAAGTATCCAGGCTCCGCTTAGAAAAACCCAATTAGTACTATATCCATTATTACTATATTGTATCATATTCTATTTCTAAAATAGAAATAGAAGTGATTTCAAACTGCCAATCATAATCAATCGAATAATTTGATAAATACGTCAAATATTTGGTGGTAGGCATAAACTGAATTGAAAAAGGAAGTTGTAGCAAAAAGACGCGGTATTGAGGACATTTGCCCTATATGTGCAAATCATAATCGGGCAGATCTTTACTCGGAGTAGAGCACAAACCTAAAAAAATGAAGGGAGCCCACTCAGGAACAAGAAAATTTCATCGTGATTTGAATTGGATCTAGATGAAAAAATACATCAATGAGAAGTTAGTTTGATAAGTTTAGTGATTTTTTTTTTTTATTTATTAAGTAAGCGGGTAAAAAAAGCCGCCTTTCTTGAAAAATGAAATGGAGGAAAAGCCCCTTCATTTTTCGTTAAAAGAGAAGTTAGAAAGTACTCAATATCAAAAAAAAGGAGGGCTGGAATCTACATATTGATTCTTTTTTTTCGCGATTTTTTTTGAACCGTATGCATCAAAAGGTGCATGTACGGTTCCTAAGGGATAGGATTTGATCCCGATCAACCGACTTTATCGAGAAAGATTACTTTTTTTAGGTCAAGATATTGATAGTGAGATCTCGAATCAACTTATTGGTCTTATGGTATATCTCAGTACAGAAAGTGAGATCAAAGATTTGTATTTGTTTATAAACTCTCCTGGCGGATGGGTAATACCCGGAATAGCTATTTATGATACTATGCAATTTGTGCGACCAGACGTACAAACAGTATGCATGGGATTAGCCGCTTCAATGGGATCTTTTATCCTGGTCGGAGGAAAAATTACCAAACGTTTAGCATTCCCTCACGCTTGGCGCCAATGGGTTTTTTTATTTTATTTGATTGAAAGAAAAAAGAAAACTATGCCTTCGCCATATGAAATATGAATATTAAGTAATAATAGCATGGCATTTCGAATTCAATATAAATAAAATAATTTTTTTTTTTATTTCTTTTTAACATTAGGTTATGTATTGAAAGAGTAGTATGAGAGAGATATCAAGGGTATTTCCGATTTTATCTTATTTTTCGGGAGCCTATTTCAGCGTCGCAAACCTTTTTTTTTTGTTTTCACACCATAGGGTTCTTAACATTATTTATATTATAAAAGGAAAGAGGACGAAAAAAAACAAGATTATATTTGTTTTTCATTCTTTTTTATTTGAAAAAAAAAAAAAGAAACTTTGGGATTGCTAAATCACCGATGAAATAAAGCAACGGAGCCACCATAGTATTTTGTTTTTATTAATTACTCCTATCCCAGGGGAAGGGTGGTTATTGTATCATTTACCGACCTAGGCCTGGTGGAGTCTCTCTTTTTATTCGATGTTCTTCGATGAAAGGTAAAAGTGAATTCTCTTGTAGAGCCGTATGCAATACGCAAATAATGCCTGTACGGTTGTTCAATTCTATCTTTTTTTTATTTATCTCTTCTCGCGAACTTATTATGCGTATGCGAGATAAATTAAACTTTTATTATATCATCAGGGTAATGATTCATCAACCTATTGCTGCTTTTTATGAAGCACAAATAGGAGAATTCGTCCTGGAAGCGGAAGAGTTACTGAAACTGCGCGAAATCCTCACAAGGGTTTATGCACAAAGAACGGGCAAACCCCTATGGGTTGTATCCGAAGACATGGAAAGGGACGTTTTTATGTCATCAACAGAAGCCCAAGTTCATGGAATTGTTGATCTTGTAGGAGTTACATGAAAAATAGTAGGAATTTCACACAAATCGAGATTTGAGATTTTAGTTTCTTGCCGGGATTTAATATTCTATTAATTTTAATAAAATTAATAGAATATAGAAAGAATTCATAATCATCCGGTTAGGATCGATCTAAACCAGACCATTATGCATACAATTCAACATGCCAACTATTAAGCAACTTATTAGAAACACAAGACAGCCAATCAGAAAGGTCACCAAATCCCCCGCTCTCGGGAGATGTCCTCAGCGACGAGGAACATGTACTAGGGTGTACGTGCGACTCGCTCAGATTGTAGGTTGGGCAAAAGAAAGAAATTCTCCACTATCCGTGATCAGTACCAATAAATAGGATAGAATGGAAGAACCCCTTCACTATCTAAAATAAAACTAAAAAAAAAAAAAAGATCTATCATATCCTTCTATTGTGTATCAAATTTATGGTTTCTATTAGTGCAAATTCAATTACCTCAATTTTCAATTGAAAATGCGAAAGAATTCCCCATTGGTAGCAAATGATTGTCTGTTAAGCAGGGTAAATCTTATTTAAATTAAAAAGCCAAAATTTATGCCTCTACTCTTGCAAGAACGGACTAACAGGGTCAGCTAATCAACTAATCTGCATAATTAAATACCGTTACTGTATAAATGGATCTCGTTGTGAAAGACCTCCTACTGGATAATTCATGGGTAGAGCCAAAAGGTGTGAGCTGTACAAGTTAACAATAGCATTGATTAAATGAAGTAAGGGGCTCCGGTGTATAGAGAAGACCTCGCCGTTTAAGAAATAACCATAGAAACGATGGAACCCACTATTTCTTTATCCATTTCTATTTACTACTTATTTTTATTTACTATGTTTTTGTTTGATACCTAGTACCAATAAAATTTCTTATTTCAAGGCAAAATAAAATGCTTATAAAAAACAAAAGAAAAAATCGTGGTTGGGAAGGTTAGAATAGCAAAAGCCGTTGGAATTTTTATTTTATACATTGGAAGAATCCGTTTTGTTATTCTAGAAAAGGGGAAAGGAATAACTGAAAGAAAGGAAATCAATTAGTTATTTATCAAAGTTTCGTTTATTCAATGACCAGAATTGGACGAGTATATATAGCTCGGAGGCGTAGAACAAAAATTCGTTTATTCGCATCAAGCTTTCGTGGGGCTCATTCAAGGCTTACTCGAACTATTATTCAACAAAAAATAAAAGCTTTATTTTCGGCCTATCGGGATAGAAATAGGCACAAAAGAAATTTGCGGCGTTTGTGGGTTACTCGTATAAATGCAGTAATTCGCCAAAACACAGTATCCTGTAGTTATAGTATATTAATAAACAATCTGTACAAGAGACAGTTGCTTCTTAATCGTAAAATACTTGCACAACTAGCGATATTAAATAAAAATTGCCTTTATCTGATTTCCAATAACATAATAAAATAAGGAGATTGGAAGGAATCCCTCGTAATGTTTTACATGGAATTCCTTGGAGAATGAATTCCGGGGAGGTGGAATAGAAATTAGTATGATAAAATATGATTATAATATGATCAAGTACTCAAACTGAACAAAAACATTCAATAAAAAAATATTTATTCTTTTTCCCTCTTTCCCCAATTCGTTTTTTTTTTACGACACGACAATCCAATTTTGATTCCTGGATTTTTCTCGAACAAAAAATCAACCGATGTTTGAGTTCGGATTGGAATTTTGATTCAATTGAGGAGTAAGCCTACTTTTTTCTGGTTCTAAGACCCATAGTTCTAGTGACCAACTCGCTTTTTTCAAATTGTCTTTCATTATTAAGAAAAGGTAATAAAGATAAAATACGAGCTTGTTTTATAGCAATAGTAATTAATCGTTGTTGTTTTAAAGTCAATCTATTCATCCGTCTCGATAATATTTTTCCTTGTTCACTAATAAATCGACTAATTAAACTCATGTTTCTATAATCAATTCGATCCCCCGATTGGATCGGGGGCAAACGCCTACGAAGAGATCGTTTGGGTTTAAGAAAAAGTCGCTTGGATTTATCCATGGCTTGCTTATTTTATTCCTTATTTCGAGAATCCTATTTCCTTCGATCGGATCAAAAATGATAATGACTTAGAATTAAGAAATAGGATTTTCCTTGTTTATATATAAATATATATTAACATATGCTAATATATGATATGTTAATATGTCATTTTTCATCTTCCTTGTAAAAGTGACACGCAAGTGATCGATTCCATCTATTTCTTTATCTCCCCGTGAATTGTATGTTTGTAACAATAGGGACAGAATTTTCTCAATTCCAACCGACTAGGCCTATTGTGTCGATTCTTTTGAGTAATATATCTAGAAATGCCTATTGATTTCTTATTAACACTCTTTCGAACACAACTGGTACATTCTAAAATAACCCTTATTCGGACGTCTTTACCATTGGCCATGAGCCTCCTTGGGGTTTTTATTCACTCAATTCTTCTATTTTCCTATCCGAAACGAAGAAGAAAGGAAGGAAAAAGATAGAAGTTGCTAATTCGAAATCAAATTATGAAAGATTTTCTTGTAGCCAATATAATAAAAATAAGTAATACAACGATTTTAAACTATATTTACATTAGAAGTTTAGGTTAGAATAGAAGTACAGCCCTTCTATTTTATTTAAACTTCTTGTATGATACTGCTTCCCTAAACGCATTTCCACTTCTGTTCTCTTAATTTAATTAAAGTTAATTTACTTGAAGCTTGGGCCCCAGTTCCGAGTTTCGCTGAGGTTGAATCCACTTTTATTTTATTCTTTCTCTTTTCTAACTTATTCGAATTAGAAAAGAGAAAGAGGGGGTAGTAGTCGCAGATATTTAATTGTATCTCTAATTATCTTCACCCCCTGTGTTAATAACTAGAATGAAAAAAAAGGGAATGTCAACGCATCCGGGAAAAAACGATTTATCTCTATCAATAGACCCGCTAAAGACCCGAACCATAGAGTACTTATTACTGGCGCTACGGATAAATATGTTTTTAGATCTCTCATAGAAAATCCTCCTTCTGTATTCTTTATTGTAATACATAACGGTAACAATACATATATGATCAGATGTATATGTAGTTAAATTAAAGCCCACTTGCATTTGTTTTGTACGCGAAATTCCTAATTCAAATTGAGAAATGTACAATGATTTGATAGATAAGATTTTCCTTTTCTTTTCTGAAAATTTTAAAAGAAAAAAATATGTCCCCTTCAGTCCGGGCATTCGCGAAATTTGCGGCGGGTTTCATATTTTTTTTCATATGTATATAAGTTTATTATTATATGATATGAGCCCAAAAAAGATATGAGACCAAAAAAAGGAAATGGCAAGATAAGTTGTGTATCTCAATGTAGAAAATAAAATAGGTATGTGGAAAACAAGACAGGGATTCTCTACAATGACATTGTAGACCAATTGAAAGGGATGTAGCGCAGCTTGGTAGCGCGTTTGTTTTGGGTACAAAATGTCACGGGTTCAAATCCTGTCATCCCTAACTATTACTTCGCCTCTGAGCAATAACAGCAATAACAAGGGATCAATTGAGATCAATTAAAATTGAACATACTTAATCATAAATAAATATTTTTCTATTTTTTTTATCATAATCATATTATATATAATAGTATAGTTTATATATGAGATATATAGGCATTCAAGATGTAGTGGAGTAAAGAATCTTTTTACTTACAGTCTTCTTTTTTGTAATAAAAAAGCGCTCTTAGTTCAGTTCGGTAGAACGTGGGTCTCCAAAACCCAATGTCGTAGGTTCAAATCCTACAGAGCGTGATTCCGTTCTTGTTTTGTTAAGTCAAAAATTTTAGGGAAAAACTTGAACAGCAATCTTAATTTGACCTCCTGTGGATTAAAAAAAGGAGGAGGTCAAAAAAAGGGTATTAATTAATCAAAGGTCCAACTGGTCACCACGTCTGTATTGTAAATAAGCAGTTACGAATAGTCCAGCCAAAGTAATAGGAATTAGACCTAAGACGATTCCAAATAGAAAAACTTCAATCATTTCAATTTGTTTTTGAAAAGAGAAAAAATAAAAAGAAGTAATATTTATCCTTAAATATTAATCCATATTGCCCAAAAATCTCAATAACCAAGAATTGGAACTTGACATGGTAAGGAACCAGAGAATAGATGGAATACCGCAAAAAATTTCTTTTTTTTTTTTTTTATGAATTGTTCATTCAATTAATTTCAAATAAGTCGTATCTTGATAAGACCAATAAATAGAACTAAAGTTATAGTTAAAGCTACTAACAAAAAACCGAAATAACTAGTTATAGTGGTCATGGAGGAGCTAAATAAACTCTTTTTTTTAATCCATATGTTTGTAAAGCACTTTCCTAAATTCAATTTTTGAAAGATACAAAGATAAGCAAAAATACCAATTGAAAGAATAAGTTAAATTGAAAGTTTTTTATTTATTAATCATTTATCAATCATTATAGATTATAGACAGCACTAGCAAAAATAGAGCGATACGATATAAGTAGAAAAAGAAATCAACTCATTATCTAAAACATCTACCTATCCTATCATGATTCCGAATCAAAAGATTCGTTGGACAACTCTTGAGAAAAAAAAAAAAGAACAAACTAATAAATAAATATTTCAATAAGAATATATTTGAAGAACTGTGTTGTATAATTTGATTCAAAGAAACTTTCTTTGAATCAAATCACTACGAAAATGGCTACGGAATAAAATTGGAAAATCATTTCTATGTTGATCACTTCTTTATAATTTCTTTATTTATTCTAATTATTTATTATTTATTTGTATCGAATCCATTTTATTTTAGATTTTAGAACGAAAAGTGACCCCCTATTTTTTTTTTATAATATCTTTCACTTTTTTTACTTTAATTTTAACTTATTAGATTTCTTAGTAGATTCATTCACATAATATCTCGAATAAGAAGAAAAAAATAAAATCTTTATTTTGTTTTGGTCCAACTCGTTTTTAAGACTAGGAATTTCTATTATTCTTTTCTAGGTTTTACATTTTTTTCTTTCCATATTAAAGAAAAAAACCTCTTTGTAGTTTAATTAAGTGTCAATAAAAGCCTTTTGGATCAAATATAAGAAGAATACATGCATTCCAAATATTGACTATTACAATTCTTTTTTCGCTGTTCTTTCGAATACTCTCTACTGCCCTTACTTGTTACTGGATAACTAAGCAATTCCTTAAAATGAAAATAAAATGAAAAAAGGATTTCAACAAAAAACTCTTATTCTACAACCATGAAGGGGAGGTTTTTAGATTTCGCATATAATTGAATTATTATGGGAATATACTAATCTCTTTTATGAATTTTTATTATTAGAATTATTAGAAAACAACCCGTCGAATTCACATTTTCTCTAATTTATGGTACACGGTTCTATAGCGACAAGAAAAAGAAAAGAATAAAGAAATTATATAGGACTTCGTTTCAATATTGATT